AGTCACACACTCATATCCCGGAAATACAAAAACAAAAAAAATTCCGCAGTCAAACTCCCAAAACAAAGTATAATGGGCTCAAAATACGAGCTCGAAATGATTTCTTTTGTATGACTTTACAATTCTTATAGACCTAATTCATTGAAATTCCATCCAATAAAACGGAAGAATTATAAATCTCCAAAATAATAGATAGAAAGATGGCAAAAAGAGCCATTGCGACGCCCATCAAAGGAGTTGTTCCCCACCCAGGGGCTACTTTACCATATTCCGAATTCAAGGGTTTTAATAAAGCCCCTGCAGACGTTCGCTTTGAACCACCGTTCTCAACAGTTTGTGTAGTCATAAATCCTATTGTATTCATTGATGAGATCTGTTGACTTTGTATACCATTCCGTTGTAGTTGTAAATAAATGATCTTATCGTGGATCCATTGAGGTTTTGAAATTTTATAAGAATGGAAACAGCAACCCTAGTAGCCATCTTTCTATCTGGTTTACTTGTAAGTTTTACAGGGTATGCCTTATATACCGCTTTTGGGCAACCTTCTCAACAACTAAGAGATCCATTTGAGGAACATGGGGACTAGTTGACGTAATGAGCCTCAAAACATTGCGAGGCTCATTACGTCAATTGAGATACTGAAAAATCATTTTATCTTTTTAGTTGGAACTTTAGGCGGTTCTCGAAAAAAGATAGCAAAAAAAATTATTCCTAAAGTCGACACTAAGAGGAATGTATAAACTAGTGCTTCCATAGATTCGATCGCAGTTTACAATTATAGCTTTCATACCTGTTTGTTCCCTTTTATTTGTATTTGTTTATTTGTGGAGGACCATCTACCGGATAAAAAATAAAGAAGGAACACGAGCAAAAAAGTAGTGATCAAGGTTTCTCTGACCCCTAGGAAAAATTCCAAAAAGAAAATAGAGACGAAAGAAACCAAAGTAGTGTTATATCAGACTGCTTGTTTTCTTGTAGTTGGATCTCCAAGTTTTTGGAATGCTCCAAATTCGACTTGAGCACCCAAATCCGGATCAATACCAGCAAAAACATCTCTGAACAGGGTTCTAGCACCATGCCAAATGTGTCCAAAGAAGAAGAGCAAAGCAAATGAAGCATGTCCAAAAGTAAACCAACCCCTTGGACTGCTACGAAAAACACCATCGGATTTCAATGTAGCACGATCTAATTCAAAAATTTCACCCAATTGAGCGCGTCTAGCATATTTTTTCACAGTAGCAGGATCGCTATAACTGACTCCGTTGAGTTCACCACCGTAGAACTCAACAGTTACACCAACTTGTTCAACACTATACTTTGACTCTGCCCTTCGAAAAGGAACATCCGCTCGAACAATTCCGTCGCCATCTACCAAAACAACGGGAAATGTTTCAAAAAAGGTAGGCATACGACGTACAAAAAGTTCACGACCATCCTTATCTCTAAAGATGGGATGCCCTAACCATCCAACTGCTATTCCATCCCCGTTATCCATCGAGCCCGCCCTGAATAATCCTCCCTTCGCCGGATTATTTCCGATGTAATCATAAAAAACTAATTTTTCAGGAATTTTCGACCAGGCTTCTGCTAAACTTTGATTTTCTGCCAGCCCCGTACTAACTCTTCGATATATCTCTTGCTGAAAGTATCCCTGATCCCACTGGTAACGAGTGGGCCCAAATAATTCAATCGGAGTAGTTGCGGAACCATACCACATAGTTCCAGCAACAACAAAAGCTGCAAAAAAGACAGCAGCTATACTACTGGAAAGTACGGTTTCAATATTTCCCATACGCAATCCTTTGTATAGACGTTGTGGTGGGCGGACACTCAAATGGAATAGACCTGCTAATATGCCCAATGTACCTGCTGCAATATGATGAGAGGCTATTCCTCCCGGAATAAAAGGATCAAAACCTTCTACGCCCCATGCGGGACTTACAGGTTGTACTTTTCCAGTTAGTCCATAAGGATCGGACACCCATATTCCAGGACCGTACAAACCTGTTATATGAAATGCACCAAACCCAAAGCAAGCCACTCCTGAAAGAAATAAATGAATTCCAAAGATCTTGGGTAAATCCAAAGAAGGTTTTCCTGTACGTTCATCAAAAAAAATTTCGAGATCCCAATACACCCAATGCCAGATAGCTGCCAAAAAGCATAAACCAGAAAACATAATATGTGCCCCAGCTACACCTTCATAACTCCAAATACCCGGATTCGTTACAGTTCCTCCTGTAATACTCCAACCGCCCCATGAATTGGTTATTCCTAAACGAGTCATGAAGGGTATAACGAACATACCCTGTCTCCACATTGGATCAAGAACAGGATCAGAAGGATCAAAAACTGCTAATTCATAGAGAGCCATCGAACCAGCCCAACCAGCAACCAAAGCCGTATGCATTATATGAACAGAAAGCAATCGGCCGGGATCATTCAATACAACAGTATGAACACGATACCAAGGCAAACCCATAGAAATTCCCCTTTATCCTTTATCAAAGATAGTTTATCAAAGATAGATAGACACTACGTAACTTTATTGCATTAGAAAAGACTCTACTGTGACTATCCTATCGATCCTCGCTATTCAGTAAATTATAAATTATTTAAGAACGGGAGTTAATAGTTATTCTTTTTCTATTCTACGGAATAATTATGTTCATAGGAACAAAAAGAAGCAGATTTATTCTATACTCGATAAGTATCAATATGCAATGGGGTTGAATAACATTTTCGAGTAGCAAATACATACATATCTACTCATCACCCGATTCTTACTAATTTAACTTTATTCCTTCTTTTTTTCTTTCTAACTTTTTGTAATCTATGCAAAAAAGAAATCCGATAAAAGCTAATATTTAAAAATTATAAACACAATAAAATCATATTCTTACGTTTTTACATCAAAGTGAAATATATTACTTAGTTTTTTTCTTTAAGCAAATGCCTATTGGTGTTCCAAAAGTACCTTTCCGAAGCCCTGGAGAGGGAGATGCATCTTGGGTCGACGTATAGTGCGACTTGTCAGATATACTGGGTCATATGGGATTTACCCGTTCTCTCCTCAATCGAGATATCCTCCGTTTCGCCCAAGAAGGAGTCATTAAATCATAAAAAATTTGGAGCGTGAAGTGCAATTTGATCCGTTTTGAGAGGATCCATATTACTATTTATTATTCTCAATTACAATGATTTATGGTTGGCTTGGTTGAACTAAAAAAAAATAAATTATTCAGGCTCTGTTTAGAAAAACCCAACTCAATTAGTAATATATCTACGATTCCTAGTTCGATCCTAAACGATTCCTATGTGGAATATCTGTGGGTTGATTTCAAACTATTAATCAAAACTTGGTAGAACGTATAAACGGAATTGAAAAAATAAGCAGAAAGTCATAAAAAAAGAAAACGGTAATAACAATATTTGTCCTATATGTGCAAATCAAAATTGAGTCAATCTTTACCCAGAGTAGAGCATAAACCTAAAAAGAGAAAAGAGACTCACTCAGGAACAAGAAAATATCATCGGGGTTGGTTGATGAAACAATACATCAATGAGAAGTTAATTCAAAAAATTTAGTAACTTTTTATTTATTAGAATTATAAGAAAAAGAAAGCAGTAAAACTTGTCTTTATTCAAGAATAAAATCTTTTTTTTGAGGTCTGGAATCCATACATTGATTCTTTTTTTGTTTTTGAGATTTTTTTGAACCGTATGCATCAAAAGGTGCGTGTACGATTCCGAAGGGATACAATTGTACCCTAATTAATCGACTTTATCGAGAAAGATTACTTTTTTTAGGACAAGCAGTTGATAGCGAGATCTCAAATCAACTTATTGGTCTTATGATATATCTCAGTATTGAAGATGATAACAAGGATCTTTATTTGTTTATAAACTCTCCCGGCGGGTGGGTAATACCCGGAGTAGCTATTTATGATACTATGCAATTTGTGCGACCAGATGTTCATACAATATGCATGGGATTAGCCGCGTCAATGGGATCTTTTATCCTGGTCGGGGGGGAAATTACCAAACGTCTAGCATTCCCTCACGCTTGGCGCCAATGAGATTTTTTTTAAGAAAAAAGGGAAGACTGTGCCTTCGCCCTAGGAAATAGTAAGCAATAATAGCATGGCACTTTGCATTCGATATTATAAATTTTTTGATTCTTTTGAAAAACATTAGATTTAGATTATGTATCGAGAGAGTAGTATGAGATTAAAGGGTCTTCTCCATTTTATAATTGGGAGTTGGGTTTAGCGTCACAAACCTTTTTTGTTCACACTATCACACTAAAAGGCTCTTAACAATATTCATGTTATCAAAAGAAAAGAATCCAAGAGGTGCGCAAAAAAATATTTTTTCTTTGATTGGAACAAAAAGAAACTTTGGGATTGCCGAATCACATCCAAAACAAATCAAATTTAAGATAATTAAGATAGAAGGCAACGGAGCCATCATAGTATTTTAGACATATTCCGAAAGGAAGGACGGCTATTTGATCATTTAACCACCTGGGTATGATATATTCTATTTTTCTCTTTCTTTTTTCAATAAAGAGGCCAAGTTAGGTTAATCTTAGTGCAGAGCCGTATGCATATGCAAGAGGGATGCCTGTACGGTTGTTCAATTCGATCTTTTTCATATTATTCTATTCTTTATCTTTATTTTCTATCCGCTTCATCATGTAAGCTAGAAAAACTTTTTAATTCTATTACTATTTACTATTATCAGGGTAATGATCCATCAACCTGCTAGTTCGTTTTATGAAGCACAGACGGGAGAGTTTATCCTGGAAGCGGAAGAACTGTTGAAACTGCGCGAAACCATCACAAGGGTTTATGGACAAAAAACGGGCAAATCCCTATGGGTTGTATCCGAAGACATGGAAAGAGACGTTTTTATGTCAGCAACAGAAGCACAAGCTTATGGAATTGTTGATCTTGTAGCGGTTAAATGAAAATAACATGTAATTCACGCAAATTCGTGATTGGAAATTTTTTAACTGCGTTTAATATTTATTAACTTACTGTTTATTTTAAGAGAAATAGACATAATTCATAATCATCCGGTTAGGATCAATCTAAACCAGTCTATTATGTATCCAATTCAACATGCCAACTATTAAACAACTTATTAGAAATACAAGACAGCCAATCAGAAATGTCACTAAATCCCCCGCTCTTAGGGGATGTCCTCAACGACGAGGAACATGTACTCGGGTGTATGCGCGACTCGTTTCGATCATATAATGAGCCGGTACAAAAACAAAAAAACAAGGTGCCAATATCAATGATGAGTACCGGTAAGGTAAATAGGATAGAATCGAGGAGGGGGCCTTTTTTTTCTATTTATTATTTATCGAAAACAAAGAAACAAAAAACCCCTTTCATATTCCTGCATTGTGTATGAATTTTATGGCTTCCATTGGTGCAAATCAAATTACCGCAATGTAAGATGAGAAGCAATTCTCCATTGGTATAAAATGATTATCCATTAAGCGGAGGAATTTTTTAAGCATAAAGATTATGACCCTACTCTGTCAAGAACGGACTATAAAGGGTCAGCTACCCAGCTAACTTTCCTAATTAAATACTGTTACTGTATAGATGGGTTTCGTTGTGAAAGGACTATTACTGGATAATTCATGGGTAGAGCAAAAGAGGATGAACTATACAAGTTACCAATAACCTGGATTAAATGAAGTGAAGGCTCCGGTGTATAGAGAAGACCTCACCGTTTAAGAAGTTACCATAGAAACGATGGAACCCACTACACTATTTCTTTATCCATTTTATATTTTTTATTTGCTATATTTTTATTTTTGACACCTCTAAAAAAATAAAATTTCTTTCTTATTTCGCATTGAAATAAAAAAATCGTGGTTAGGAAGGTTATAGTAGCCAAAGCCATTGGAATTTCTAGTTTATACATTGGAAAAATCCGTTTTGTTATTAATAGATTAGGAGGTGTTAAAAGAATAACTGAAAGAGAACAAATCAATTAGTTATTCGTGAAAGTTTCATCTATTCAATGACTAGAATTAGACGTGGATATATAGCTCGAAGACGTAGAACAAAAATTCGTTTATTTGCATCAAGCTTTCGAGGGGCCCATTCAAGACTTACTCGAACTATTACTCAACAGAGAATAAGAGCTTTGTTTTCAGCTCATAGGGATCGGGATATTAAAAAGAGAGAGTTTCGTCGTCTGTGGATCACTCGTATAAACGCAATAATTCGTGAGAGTGGAATATTCTATAGTTATAGTCGATTAATACATGATCTGTACAAGAGACAGTTGATTCTTAATCGTAAAATACTTGCACAAATAGCCATATCAAACAGGAATTGTTTTTTTATGATTTACAATGAGATCACAAAAGAAGTAGATTAGAAGGAATCTGCTGGAATATTGTAAACGTGTTTTCCCGGAGTTCAGTCTCCGGGAAGGTAGAATAGAAAAGATTAAGATAAAAAAGTAGTCAAAATGAATGAACACGTTCAATACAAAAAACTTTCTCAAATTCTTTTTTTTTTTCATACGACACATCTGGATTCTCGGAAAAGAACCAATCTTGTCTTTGAGTTTGGATTGAAATTATCATTCAAGAGTAAACCCTTTTAATTCTGGTTCTAAGACCTGTAGTTCTATCGGTTAACTCGGTTTTTTCAAATTGTTTCTGATTATTGAGAAAGGGTAACAAAGATAAAATACGAGCTTGTTTTATAGCCATAGTAATTAAACGTTGTTGTTTCAAGGTCAATCTATTCACTCGTCGCGATAAGATTTTTCCCTGTTCGCTAATAAATCGACTAATTAAACTCATATTTCTATAAGAAATTTGATCCCCCGATTGAATAGGAGGCAAACGCCTACGAAAAGGTCGTTTTGATTTAAGAAAAGGTCGCTTGGATTTATCCATGGTTTGTTTTATTATTTAATTTTATTCTTTTTCTTTAAAATTCTATTTCTTAATTTGAATTCATTTTAATTCAAAATTAAAATAGGATTTTTTTCGATTTAGATTTCTATTTATATAGAATTGTTCTATTCGATTTAATTTTGAATTATAGATAGATATAGATAGAATGCCACCCCCTTCCCTTACTTCCCTTACTTGCCTTACTTGCCTTACTTGAAGGGGTAATATACAGGTACTCAATTAGATCTATTTCTTTATCTCCCCATGAATCGTATGCTTATAACAATACGGACAGAACTTTCTCAATTCTAATCGATTAGGTGTATTGTGGCGGTTCTTTTGAGTAATATATCTGGAAATGCCCGTTGATACCCTATTAACGTTGTTTCGGGCACAGCTGGTACATTCCAAAATCACCGTTACTCGAACATCTTTACCCTTGGCCATGAACCTCCTTTTAATTTTTGATTTACTCAACTTTTCAATTTTTGATTCAAAACGAATAAGTAAAGGACGAATAAGTAAAGGGCAGAAGATTTCTAAATTTTATTTCAAATCGAAATAGAATATTTCATTTTTGATTTAAATATCTTGGATAATATTCTTTACTTAGACCTTCAACCCGCATTTCTATTCTACTTCCATTCTTTTATTATATTTAGGAATATTGATTGAAATAAAATTGAAATTAAATTCGAATTGGACCCCCAATTTCCCAGATGTTAAAGAGACTTTCTTTTTTCCCTTTCCTCCCTTATTTCCTTATTTGAATTCTAAAAAAAAAGGGAAAAAAGAGAAAATAGGAGAAGGGATTAGTCACAGATATTTGATTCTATCTTTAATCTTCTTCATTCCTTACTATGTTATTAACTAGAATGAAAAAAGGGGAATGTTAGCGCATCCGGAAAAAAACGATTAATCTCTATTAATAGACCCGCTAAAGCCCCAAACCATAGCGTACTTAGTACTGGTGCCACGGAGAGATATGTTTTTAAATCTCGCATTGAAAATCCTCCTTTTTATTTATTGTAATATTTTTTATTGTAAAAAAGAAAACATATATGATTCAATAGATAGGTCGTTAAAGACCAGACCCCCTATAGTTGTACACGTAATACCTAATTAAAATGGGATTCCTTTATTTTTTTATTAATAATTATTCAATTATCCAATGATCCAGTAAAAGTCAATAAGATAGTACCTTATCATAAAATTATAAAATAACTAAAAAAATCTCCCTCTTGCTGAGAAAATAGATAACGAGAAAATAAAAAATACTGATTTATTCTTGTATACAAACCTTTTACTATTATTATTATATGTTAAATGGAACAAAAAAGACGAACTGAGCAAAAAATGGTGTGGGGAAATAACGATGTGGAAACTAAGATAGAAATTCTATATAATGACATTGTGGAACAATACAAAGGGATGTGGCGCAGTTTGGTAGCGCGTTTGTTTTGGGTACAAAATGTCACAGGTTCAAATCCTGTCATCCCTACCTATTACTTACTGCTACTACTCAAAGGTGCAGTAACGAGGAATCGACGAAGATCAATTCAAAGTGGACAGAATCTTTCATTTTTATCATACTCTGGGGTTCGAAAAAAAACTTTGCTTTACAGTCTTATCTATTCCGATAAAAAAAGCGCTCTTAGTTCAGTTCGGTAGAACGTGGGTCTCCAAAACCCGATGTCGTAGGTTCAAATCCTACAGAGCGTGATTCTTTTTTCTTAGATAAAATTAGACTGAAAGGGATTCAGCAACTTATCCAGCAATAGGGATTTGGGGGATTTGACCCCCTGTGGATTAAAGAGAGGAGGAGGCCAATACAATAAAAAATAAATTTTAATTAATCAAAGGTCTAACTGATCCCCGCGCCTGTATTGTAAATATGCAGTGACGAATAATCCAGCTAAAGTAATAGGAATTAGACCTAAGACAATTCCAAATAAAAAAACTTCAATCATTTCAATTAGTTTGAAAAAAAAAGAGGGAATAGCTATACTTAAATAGTAATCCGAATTGCCATGAATCTCAACGACTAAGGATTGAAAATTGAAACTATAAATAACTCTAGAATACACGAAATCTCGAAGAAAGTTTTCATTTTATGAATTCTTCATTTCAAAAATTTTAATTTCAAATAGGAATTTTAAATAAGTTGTATCTTGCTCAAACCAATAAACAGAGCGGAGGTTATCGTTAAAGCCGCGAGTAGAAAACCAAAATAACTAGTTATAGTAAGCATAAGGGGGCTAAATGAAATCTTTTTTTTATACATATGTTTCTAAAGCACTTACCTTACTTAAGTTTCCATTTTTACAAACTAGTAGAATATGTCAAAATACCAATTGAAACAATAACTTTAATGGAAAGTTGGGCATTCATCTATCATTATAGATGGCACTAACACAGATAAAGTGGAAGGTATAGGAAATGAAATCGACTCATCGTTGGTAATATCTATGCATCCTGTGATTTCAATCAACCGATTCATTGAATATCATTGAGTAACTTATGGTTAAATCGTTGAATATGAGTAACTTGTGTCGAAACTAATAATACGAACTGGGTCTTGGAACTTCACTACAAAATTAAACACGTTTCTAATTATTATATTATGGAATAAAATTAGAAAATATTTTCTATTTGAATCATTTCTTCCATATTTTGTTTTTAATTCTCTCGAATCTATTGTGTATTTTATAGCAAAGAGTAACCTTCCAAAACTTTTGTCTTTACTTTCAATTTAACTCATTAGATTCGGTAATAAGTTCATTAGAATTAAAAAAAAAGTTTGGTTTAACTAGACTTTAAACCTAAAAATTATTATTTATTATCTTTTATTTGATCTTTTATTTGACCCTTACGTATTGGAAAGCCTTACCTTTGTAACTTGACCTTTGGCTCTCAATCAAGTACAAGAATATACACCAACTGCTGATTCTAATTATTTTATTCTTTACTCTTTGCCTTTCGTCGAATATTATCCACTACTCTTTTGGTACTGAACAATTAACCCATTCTTTAAATTGAAAATCAACAAAAATTGCTTCT